ATATTAATATATTTTATAAAAATTTCAATCAATTTATAACAAAAATTAACGGGAAAAACGGGACTCGAACCCGCGACCATTGGCGTGACAAGCCAAAACTCTAACCAACTGAGTTATTTCCCCTATTACTTATACCCTTTACGGGACTCGAACCCGTGTTTTTGCCGTGAAAAGGCAAGGTCCTAACCACTAGACTAAAAGGGCTTTTTAATGTGATTAATGGGATTCGAACCCATAATATTTGCTTGGAAGGCAAAGGATTTACCATTAATCTATAATCACATTTTATTTTTAATCCCATTCAAGTGCATCACTACACCAAACATAAACAAAACCTACAATTAATTCAATTAAGAATTCAATCATAGTCCAAAATCCTAATGAAAAATTTGAACTTAATGTTAAAACCCAAGGAAATACATATACTGCTTCTAAATCAAAAACAATAAATAATAAAGCAATTAAATAAAATTTAACATCAAAAACTTTTCGTGCATCATCATAAGGATTAAAACCACATTCATATGCAGTTAATTTTTCTAAATCATCTTTTTGTTGTATTAATATAAAAGATAATGTAAAAATTATAATAGATAAAACTAAACTAATAAGTAAAAATATAAAAATAATTGAATAATTTGATTTCATTTTTCTATAAAGAATGTAATTTTTTTATTTTTTAATTAAAAAATAAATATAATTTTATATATTATATTTATTTATTATATCTAATTAAAAAAGATTCTAAATGACCTATAAATGGTATTATTATAATAAAAAAAGAAAAATAATAAGTCATAGCAACTATACCTACTTCAGTATAAGGATAATCTACAGGCATTTGACCAATCCAACCTAAAATTAAAAAAGAAACAACTAATAACCAATATAAAATTTTAAATAAAGGTCTAAAAATTGTACTTCTAATTTCTGATGAATTAGTATAAGGTATTGTTAATAATATAACTAACGAACCAAACATTGCAATAACTCCACCTATTTTATTAGGAATAGATCTTAAAATCGCATAAAAAGGTAAAAAGTACCATTCAGGTACTATATGTAAAGGAGTTTTCATTGGATTTGCTGGTATATAATTATCTGGATGCCCTAAAGTATTTGGATAATAATAAACAAAAATAAAAAAAATTAACATTAATACAACAAAACCAAATAAATCTTTAACATAAAAATAAGGATAAAAAGGTACACTTTCATTTTTAATATATATACCTAAAGGATTATTTGATCCATGTTCATGTAATAATACTAAATGTAATAATACTAAACCTACAATAACAAAAGGTAAAGTAAAATGTAAACTAAAAAATCTATTTAAAGTAGGATTATCAACTGAAAAACCACCCCATAACCACTCTACAATATTTTTTCCAATTAAAGGTACTGCAGAAAATAAATTAGTAATTACAGTTGCACCCCAAAAACTCATTTGACCCCAAGGTAAAACATAACCCATAAATGCTGTAGCCATCATTAAAATAAAAATTAAAACACCTGAACACCATAAATGTTCTCTAGGTGTAATATATGATCCATAATATAAACCTCTAAACATATGTACATATACTACAATAAAAAAAAAAGAAGCACCATTTGCATGTGTATAACGAATTAACCAACCATAATTAACATCACGCATAATATGTTCTACACTATTAAAAGCTAAATCTATATGTGGTGTATAATGCATTGCTAAAAATATACCTGTTAAAATTTGAACTACTAACATTAAACCTGCTAAAGAACCAAAACCAAAATAATAATTTTGATTAATTGGAGTAGGATAATCTACTAAATGATTATTTACTACAGATAATAAAGAATTTTTTATCCATCTCATATTTATAAATTAATAAAAATAACCAAAAATAATAATAATTTAATTAGTTTTTCTATTCCAAGGACTATTAAATTCAAATAATCTATATTTTTGTGATAAATAAATAGGTTCATAAACTACTCTTTTTTTTAATTCATTATAATAAACTTCTAAATAACCACTTAATGGAAAATCTTTTCTTAAAGGATAACCTTCAAAACCATAATCAGTTAAAATTCTACGTAAATCAGGATGATTAATAAAAAAAATACCAAACATATCCCAAACTTCGCGCTCCCACCAAGATGCACCTTTATATATATTAGTTATTGAATCAATTGATTGTAATTCATTAATAATAACTTTAATTCTTATTCTAGTATTAAATCTAATACTTAATAAATTATAAATAACTTCAAAACGATTTAATTTATTTAAATAATCAACAGCACATATATCAGAAATAACTTTATATTGACAATTGGTATGATATTTTAAAAAAAAAAAAATTGGAATTATTTTATTTGCGGGTATATTTATAGATAATTCTTTTTTATTTAATGTATAATTAATTATTGGAAGTGTTTTTAATAAATATTGACTATATTTTATATTTAATACCATTTTTTTTTAAAATTTAAACGAGAAAAGTGGGACTCGAACCCACAACCTACAGTTTTGGAGACTATCATTCTACCAATTGAAATATTTTCTCTTATTTATCGGGAGAATGAGATTCGAACTCATGATCTCCTGTTCCCAAAACAGGTACATTAACCAAACTATGCTACCTCCCGTATATAAATATAATGATGATAGGACTTGAACCTATAACATTAGGATTATGATTCCTACGTTCTACCAATTAAACTACATCATCTTTATTGTAAAAATTAAAAGGTCGAAGTGGGATTCGAACCCACGAGTTATTATAAATAACTGATGGTTTAGCAAACCACTGCCTTAAACCACTTAGCTATTCGACCTAAAATAATATATATATATATATTATTTTTATTTGATTTTAATTAAATTAAAAAGCAAATAAAATTAAGAAAGCAATCATTAAAGAGAATAATGCAATTGCTTCAGTTAATGCGAAACCTAAAATCGCAGCTCTCATTAGTTCTTGTTGTAAAGAAGGATTTCTAGAAATACCTAAAATTAAAGAACCAAAAACATTACCAATACCTACACCAGCACCAGCTAATCCAATAGTAGCTAAACCAGCACCTAAAAATTTTGCAGCTTGTAATAACATAAAATTAATTTTGTGAAATTAAATTTTCCATTATTCAAAAATTTATTTTAAAAATTAAAATACAACCTCTAGGACTCGAACCTAGATAATGTAGCTTAGAAGGCTAAGACTCTACCAATTAAGTTAAGGCTGTATTTTTTATTTTATTTTTGTTTAATATTATAAATTGCATTTAAATAATTTCTAGATAATTGTTTATATAAATTTTTGGTTAAAAATTTTTTATTTTTTTTTTCTTTAATAGTTAAAGTTACTGCACCTATTAAAGCAATTAGTAAAATTAAACCTGCTGCTAATAGAAAAAAAGCATTATATGTATATAAAATTTGCCCTAAAGTCTCAATATTAGTAATTAAATCTAATCTAGTGTACCATTGATTATGAAAATAAGGTACATTTTCGTATGCTGGCGAATATCTTAAAGTCCATTCTTCACATAATCTTGAATATGTACCCATAACTAAATTTTTATGTATAAAATATTGATAAGATGTAAATGATTTACTATATATTGTAAAAGTTTCGAAAAAAAATATAAAACTAATTAAAAAAATAATAGGTAAATAACCATAATTTTGGTTTTTAGTTTCTATTTTTTTAATATCTAGCATCATTACAACAAATAAAAATAAAACTGTAATAGCACCAACATATATTATAATTAGCATAATAGCTAAAAATTCAACTTCGGCTACTAATAATAAACCAGTCATATTTGTAAAAACTAAAATTAAAAAAAATACAGAATAAACTGTATTTTTAGAGTATATCACAAATATAGCAGAAGTTAAAGCTATACTTGAAAATAAAAAAAAAAAAAAACTTACATGATTTAAAAAAAACATAATATATTATATTTATAATTTATTTTATATAAAATAAATTCATTCTTATACAATAAAATTTATTATGAATTTATTAATCAAAATATATTACAAATAAGTTATAATACTACTTATAAATTAATAGATAAAGGTATTATTGAATTTTTTGGACCTTATGGTTTATTATTTTTATTTTCAAATTGGAGTAAAAAAATAACTTCATTACAGACAGGTTTTATATATCATTATTCATTATTAATTTTTTTAAGTTTAATTTTTTTAATAAGTTTTTTATTAATATCTATATATATTAATGCTATTAATTTTATATTTTTAATATTTATTTATTTTTTTTTTCTTAAATATTTTTTTATAAAATTTTAGTAAATTTACTAAAATTTTATTTAAAAAGTCTATAATGAATTTTTTTTCATTTCTTATCTACAGAATCATCTGTATTTTATAAAAATTATTTTTAATTGAAATATTTATTTTTTTTTTCTTAAATATTTTTTTATAAAATTTTAGTAAATTTACTAAAATTTTATTTAAAAAAGTCTGTAATGAATTTTTTTTCATTTCTTATCTACAGAATCGTCTGTATTTTATAAAAATTATTTTTAACTGAAATATTTATTTTTTAATAATATGTATTCTATTGTAACAAAAGCAGAAAGCTTAAAATTAATTCAATTTCATTTAGAAAAGGTTCGTGATTCTTTAGATGATAATAATATTGAAATTAATTTAAATCTATATAATCAATCACTGCATCATAATTTTAAAAAAACTTGTTTTGAAAAATTGTATGATATTGATGGTACTATAGATATGGAGTTGGTTAGTGCTCCGTCTTATCAAGATATTTTGAATTTAGCACGAACTAAAGATTTAGATATAGAACAGTTAAGTATTTTAGATTTAAGTAATTTAAATAGTTATTTTAATTGTACTACAGATGATATTATTCCAGATTTTGACTCAATAGGTATGACAACATATAGATTTGAGGAAACATTTAATGATGTAATAATAGAAGATGATAATTTAGTTGAGTTTGACTTTTTAAATATAGATGATATACAGATAGATCATTTATTTAATTATTTTTTTAATGAAAATATTAATGCTTTAAATCAATATTTAATTAATAGTAATTATGATATAGATATAGAAGTTTTTATGAACGTAGATGATGTAACCGCAAACGGTTACGCTTACTTAGAACAATTTTTAAACCAAGGTATTGACCAAAATTGGGATATTATATTTTTAAATAAATTAAAATATGAAAACAGTATTCAAAAATCATTTAATATTTTAAATGAAATTATGTTATTAGAAAAGAAAATTTCGGCCGATATATTAGATATAAATTTTAATTTAAATAATTTATTACAAATTAATTGTTTAAATGATTTACCTAATATATTAATAATATATCAAGAAGGGCATTCAAAATATATTAATGATATGTATAATATATTAACAACAATAGTATTTCATCCTCATAGTCATCAAGAAACTATAGGATTTAATTCAGATGTTGTTATAACAATTTTGTCATATTTGACTTAAATTTAAAATTAATTATTTTTTAATGGCATAATAAATTATAAAAAAAAATATAAATAATATTAAATATATTAATTTTAATATTATTTATAAATTATTTTTTTTTTTGATTGAATTTTATTTATATTTTTATTTTATTAGTATATTATATATATATCAAATATTATTTTTTAATTTAAAAAAATTTATAAAATCTGAAATTATTTTAAATTCATGCATAAAAAAAAAATTTATTTAAATACTTTGTAACAAAGGGAATTAAAATTTAAATTAAATTATAATATTATATAATTTCAAATATAATTTTATCTTATAATAAAAAGGATAAAATTAATTATAAATAAATATATTATATTTATTTATTTAAATATATTAAAAAAATTAATTTTAAAATTAATTTTAAATTTTTAATAGAGTTTGATCCTGGCTCAGAATAAATGCTATTGGTATGCTTAACACATGCAAGTCGAATGTTTATTTTTATAAACATGGCAAACGGGTGCGTAACACGTGAATAATCTACCTTATAGTTCAGCATAATTATTTTTATAAAAATTCTGAATAATAAATAAAGTTTTAAAAACGCTATAAGATGAGTTTGCGGAAGATTAGGTAGTTGGTAGTATAAGAGACTACCAAGCCGACGATCTTTAGCTGATTTGAAAGAATGATCAGCCACATTGGGACTGAGACACGGCCCAAACTTTTTTAAAGGCAGCAGTGAGGAATATTGGACAATGGGCGAAAGCCTGATCCAGCAATACCAAGTGAGTGAAGAAGGCTAATAGGTTGTAAAGCTCTTTCATTAAGGAAGAAAAAAGACAGTACTTAAAAAAGAAGTTCCGGCTAATTTCGTGCCAGCAGCCGCGGTAATACGAGAGGAGCGAGCATTATTCGAAATGATTAGGCGTAAAGGGTTCGTAGGTTGTTTTTTAAGTTGAAAAAAAAAAATTAAAGCTTAACTTTATTTATTTTTTCAAAACTAATAAACTAGAGTATAAATAGAGGATAATAGAATTCTTATTGTAAGGATAAAATCTTTTAATAATAAGAGGAATTTTCAAAGCGAAGGCAATTATCTGGGTATATACTGACATTGAGGAACGAAAGCTTGGGGAGCGAACGGGATTAGATACCCCGGTAGTCCATGCTGTAAACGATGAGTGCTCATATTTAGAGAAATTTAGATATTTTAAGAAGCTAACGCGTTAAGCACTCCGCCTGAAGAGTATAATCGCAAGATTGAAATTCAAAGGAATTGACGGGAGTCTACACAAGCGGTGGAGCATGTGGTTTAATTCGATAATACGCGCAGAACCTTACCAATTCTTGTAAATATTTTTAAAAAATATATTTTTAAAAAATACAGGCGTTGCATGGCTGTCGTCAGCTCGTGTTGTGAGATGTTTGGTTTATTCCCTTAACGAGCGAAACCCCTATTTTTAGTTGCTAATTTATATTTAAGAAAGTCTCTTATTATAAATGCACTTTAAAAAAAGTTAATGACATATTAATGGAGATGGGGATTACGTCAAGTCTTCATGGCCCTTATGAATTGGGCTACACACGTGCTACAATGATAAATACAATGAGAGGCAATAATAATAAAAAATTGGAGCAAATCTTTAAAATTTATCTTAGTTCGGATTATGGGCTGCAACTCGCCCATATAAAGTTGGAATCGCTAGTAATCGCAAAACAGCATGTTGCGGTGAATATGTTACTAGACTTTGTACACACCGCCCGTCACATCATGGAAGTTAATTCATTTTAAAGCCGTTTATTTGTTTATTTTTATTTAAAAAAAATAATTGATTTATAAAATTATTTATTTAATATAATAATTTATGTTTAAATTACTAAGAAGGGTTTAGTAACTGTGATGAAGTCGTAACAAGGTAGTCGTAGGGGAACCTGTGGCTGGAAGAGCTCTGATAAAATTATAAAAATAAATATTTACATATTTATATTTTATTTTTAATTCATAATAAAATTATAAATCAATTTTATTAAGTTTTGTTGTTTTATTTTTATTTATATTTTTATTTTATTAGTAAAAGTAAATAAAAAAAGCATAGAGGGGATGCCTAGGCATTAATTAATATATTTAGGACGTAATAAAAACGAAAAGCTATATGTAATAATAATTTATTTATATATATAGATTTCCTAAAGAAAACTTTTTCTTTGTGAAAATTTTAAACATAGTGAATTGAAATATCTTAGTAACTATTGAAAAAATCAAACGAGATTCCGTAAGTAATGACGAGTGAACATGGAAAATAGGTTATAAAAAAAGTTTAAATGAAATAAAATATATACCGAATAATTTGAAAAAATTAACATTAAAAGGTTATAGTCCTGTAGGATATAATTCATAAAATAATTATTTATTTTATTTTTTTATTAGTAGAAAGAGATATGTGTATTCTTTTTTGAATATTGGGGGACCACCCTCAAAACCTATAAAATAATTAATGACCGATAGTGAACAAGTACTGTAAAGGAAAGGTGAAATAGAGCTTTCGAGTTTGAAATAATTCTGAAACTCTATGCTAATAATCAATTGGAGCTTTTTAATAAAGTGACAATGTACCTTTTGCATAATGGGCCAGCAAGTTTATTTTTTTAGCAAGCTTAATTTATTAATAAAATAGGCGTAGAGAAATCAAGTTTTAAAAAGCTTAAATAAGTTAAAAAAATAAGACCCGAAACTAAGTGATCTAATTATGAACAGATTGAAGAATAGGTAAAACTATTTGAAGGATCGAACCCACGTATGTGGCATTATACGGGGATGATTTGTGATTAGGGGTGAAAGGCCAATCAAACTTAGAGATAGCTGGTTTTCCGCGAAATCTATTGAAGTAGAGCATTTAAAAATCTTTTTTTGGGGTAGAGCACTCATTAAGCTAGGGGGGTTAAAATCTTACTGAACTTTTAGAAACTCCGAATACAAAAATAAGTATTTAAATAGACAGACATTGGGCGCTAAGGTCCATTGTCGAGAGGGAAACAGCCCAGATTGAACGCTAAGGTCCTTAAATAATTTTCTAAGTGATAAAGGAAGTGAAAAAATAAAGACAACCAATAGGTAGGCTTGGAAGCAGCCATCCTTTAAAGAAAGCGTAATAGCTCATTGGTCTAGTTTTTTTGCGCCGAAAATGTATCGGGACTAAAGAAATTTACCGAAGCGTCAAGTTTATTAGAAATATAATAAACGGTAGCGGAACATTCTGTATGTCGATAAAGATATGTTGTTAAATATATTGAAGATATCAGAATAGAAAATGCTGGCATTAGTAACAAAAAATAATGATAAAATCATTATCACCGAAAATCCAAGGGTTTCTATGTTAAGATTAACTTCATAGAGTTAGGCGGCCCCTAAGTAGAACTTGACGAAAGCAAGCTATGATGGGAAAATTTTGAAATTAAATTTCTAATAAAAAGTGACAAAATAGTAATATTTTCAAGAAATAACTTTTTTTAATAAATATATTTAATTCTAATATAGCTAGAATTCTTTAAATAAGAATAAACAAATAAAAAGGCACGTAATTTAACTTTATTGTTATACATAATTATATGTTAAAATAATTATACAGCCCACCTAGCTTTTAAAAGATTAAAAAATCATAATAATATTTTAGAATCTAAATTATATTGATAAAACCGTACCCTAAACCAACACAGGTGGATAGGTCGAGTAGACCAAGGTGTATGAGATAATTATGTTGAAGGAACTCGGCAAAATGACTCTGTAACTTCGGGAGAAAGAGTACCTATTTTAAAATAACATTTATAATAGGTGGCACAGAATTGGGGGTTGCGACTGTTTAATAAAAACACAGGACTCTGCTAAATCGTAAGATGATGTATAGGGTCTGACACCTGCCCGGTGCTGGAAGATTAATAGGAGATGTTTGCGCATCAAATGAAAGTCCCAGTAAACGGCGGCCGTAACTCTGACGGTCCTAAGGTAGCGAAATTCCTTGTCGGGTAAGTTCCGACCTGCATGAATGGTGTAACGACATCCCCGCTGTCTCCAACATAAACTCAGTGAATTTGAATTATCCGTGAAGATGCGGATTCTCTATAGTTAGACGGAAAGACCCCGTGAACCTTTACTACATCTTTATATTGTTATTTTATAAAATATGTGTAGAATAAGTGGTAATCTTAGGCCTTCACGCTAGTGAATTGTTTAGATTTCTTTGAAATACCACTCTTATTATTATAAATAACTAATATTACAAAAAATAGACAGTGTATGGTTGGTAGTTTGACTGGGGCGGTCACCTCCCAAAGAGTAACGGAGGTGTACAAAGGTAAGCTCAAATTGGCATATATCAATTGTGGAATGTAATGGTACAAGCTTGCTTGACTGTAAGATAGACATATCAAACAGGGACGAAAGTCGGTCATAGTGAACCGATAATTCTTTGTGGAAAGATTATCGCTCAACGGATAAAAGGTACTCCGGGGATAACAGGCTGATGACTCCTAAGAGCTCCTATCGACGGAGTCGTTTGGCACCTCGATGTCGACTCATCACATCCTGGAGCTGAAGAAGGTTCCAAGGGTTCGGCTGTTCGCCGATTAAAGTGGTACGTGAGTTGGGTTTAGAACGTCGTGAGACAGTTTGGATCCTATCTTCTATAGATATTTTGAAAAATGCAAGACTCTAATTCTAGTACGAGAGGACCGAAGAGGATAAATCTCTGGTGTATCGGTTGTTCATTATTTATGGGCAGCGCCGAGTAGCTAAATTTATATTGGATAATTGCTGAAAGCATCTAAGCAAGAAACCATTCTTAAAATTTTTTCATAAAATTGTTTTAGACTAAAACTTTGATAGGTGAAAAGTGTAAATATTGTAAAATATGTTAGCTTATTCATACTAAATATTTTTAAAAATAATATATATATAAATTTATATATATAAATAATTAAACAAAAAACGTTTTTTATTAAATAATATATACATAATAATGGACCCGATATTAAATTCGGTATCTCCAAATAAGGGGATAAAATTTCGACATTAAAAATATTATTTAATAAAGTTTTTTAGTTATATTTTATTAAAATATATTTATTTTTTTAATAAAATATATTTATTTTTTTTTTTTAACGAAATATCATCATCTTTATCTAATAAATTTACAGTAGTATTAAATTTAATATTATAACGTAACTTTTGAATTTCAATATAAGTTTCATCTCGTTTAATAATACTTTTACTTTTATGATTAAAAGTTCCTAAAATTTCATTAATAATATTTTTTAAAAAATTTGCTTTTCTTTTTCTTGAATAAAATAATAACCAATTTATAGCATCTTTTATTTGTTTTTCTTTATTTAAAAACATTAAAAAATATTTATTTTTTTTTTTTCTAGTTTTTCTTTTACTAACTGGTACATTTATTAATTTTAATTTTGGTGCTAAAATATCAATTGTTTTTATTAATATAAAAATAGGTTTTTGTTTTGTTTTTTTTCTTAATTCAATTAAAATATTATTATAAAGATTTTCAGCGATGCTTTTTTTTCCTTTTTTTAATAACATTTTAATAAAAGAATTTCGTATTTGATTATTTTGGTCGTTTAGTTCCATATTTTGATCTAGAAGTTTTTCGTGTTAAAACACCAGTTAAATCATATTTACCTCTAATAATATGATATTTTACTCCAGGTAAATCTTGTACTCTACCACCACGAATTAAAACAACAGAATGTTCTTGTAATGTATGACCAATACCTGGTATATAACAAATAACAGAATGTTCATTAGTTAATTTAACTTTAGCTACTTTTCTTAAAGCTGAATTTGGTTTTTTAGGTGTTTTTATATATACTTTAGTACATACTCCTTTTTTTTGAGGACATTTTTGTAAGGCTGGACTTTTATTTATTTTTTTTTTTTTTAAACGTTTTTGTTTTTGTAAAAATAATTGATTAATTGTTGTCATAAAAAAATGATTTTAATAAAATAATATATAAATTTATTATAGGTAATAACGGATTCGAACCGCTAACATTTTCGGTGTAAACGAAATACTCTGCCAATTGAGTTAATTACCCTTTAAAAAAATGGGCCTAAGTAGATTTGAACTACTGACTTTACACTTATCAGGCGTATACTCTAACCAACTGAGTTATAGGCCCTTTATTAAATTTTAGAGTAAAAGGATTCGAACCTTTGATTTTCCATACCAAAAACGGATGCCTTACCACTTGGCCATACTCTAAAAATAAAAATATGCTTAGAAAGATTTGAACTTCCATCTAATAGATCCGCAATCTACGGCTTTATCCTATTAAGCTATAAGCATTTTTAATTTTTTTTTATTTTAGTTTTTATTAATACATTTTGTGGTATTATTTTTTTAATAATTATTAAAAAATAAATTAAAATATATAAATTTTCATTTAATATATAAAAAGTTTGTTTATAATAATTATAATAAAAAAATTGATTAGTAAAATCAATAGCTAAATTACATAATTTAAATTTAAAAACTATCAAAAAAATTATCCCATAAAATAATTCTCAATAGGAGTACCATATTGAGTTTGAATAATAGGATAAGTTACAGCTGGCCGCCAATAAGGGTTTGGATGATTATAATAATTTAATACAATCGTACCTTTATACGGAGGCAAGGCAGTAATATCATAATTATTATTATTATTTAAAGATAAATTATCAGGAGAATTTCCACCATTTAAATTAAAAAAAATAAATAAACAAACACCAACAATTAAAGAACCGATAACAACTTTAGTTAAAAATGAAATACCCTTGATTTCTTTTTCATCAATTGTATCTTCAATAGAACTACAAATAAAAAAATTATTATTAAATATTTGATTTTTTAATGTTTTATGATATGAAAAATCATCTAAATTATTTAATATAAAATTAAATAAATTAAATCCTTCAGTACATAACCAAAATAAACCATTAATATTTAATCCAAAGTAAAAGAAAATGCTAAATCTAAATATTTTAGTAAATAGCAATTTGAAATGTTTAGGTAAAAAAAATAAATTTAATAATATATATAACATAATGATTTATTTGTATATAAAAATATAAATATTAATAATATTTATATTTTTTATATTTTTATTAATTTTTATTGATCCAAGGATTGTTACCTTCTACTTTTTCACCTTTAGTTAAAGTTATATAAATAATATAAAAAAAGAATAAAGAAGCAAATAATGAAACATATGAACCAAAAGAAGATAAAGCATTCCAACCTGAATAAGCATCAGGAAAATCAGGAATTCTACGAGGCATACCAGCTAAACCTAAAAAATGCATAGGAAAGAAAGTTAAATTAACACCTATAAAAAATAACCAGAAATGTATTTGTCCTAAAATTTCAGGATATTGACGTCCGGTCATTTTACCTACCCAATAATAAAATCCAGCAAATATACCAAAAACTGCACCCATTGATAATACATAATGAAAATGTGCTACAATATAATAAGTATCATGTAAAGCTACATCTAAACCTGAGTTAGACATTTGAATACCAGTTACTCCACCAATTAAAAATAAAAATAAAAACCCAATAACAAATAACATTGGAGTTTTTAATTGAATTGAACCACCCCACATTGTAGCTAACCAACTAAAAATTTTTATACCAGTTGGTACAGCAATAATCATGGTAGCTGCGGTAAAATAAGCTCTAGTATCTACATCTAAACCAACGGTATACATATGATGTGCCCAAACAATAAAACCTAAAATACCAATAGAAATCATTGCATAAACCATACCTAAATAACCAAAAACAGGTTTTCTTGAAAAAGTTGAAATTACTTGACTAATAATACCAAATGAAGGTAATATTAATATATAAACTTCAGGATGTCCAAAAAACCAAAATAAATGTTGATATAAAACAGGATCACCTCCACCAGAAGGATCAAAAAAAGAAGTATTTAAATTTCTATCAGTTAATAACATTGTAATTGCACCCGCTAATACAGGTAAACTTAACAATAATAAAAAAGCAGTAATAAAAACAGACCAAACAAATAAAGGTAATTTATGAAAAGTTAAACCAGGAGATCTCATATTATAAATAGTAGTAATAAAATTAATAGAACCTAATAATGATGAAATACCTGCTAAATGTAAACTAAAAATAGCTAAATCAACAGAAGGACCTGAATGTGCTTGTACACTAGATAATGGTGGATATACAGTCCAACCAGTACCTGCTCCAGATTCTACAATAGCTGAAGAAACTAATAAAAATAATGAAGGAGGTAATAACCAAAAACTTATATTATTCATTCTAGGAAAAGCCATATCAGGAGCACCTAACATTAAAGGAATAAACCAATTACCGAAACCACCAATTAATATAGGCATTACCATAAAAAAAATCATAATAAAAGCATGAGCAGTTACAACTACATTATATAATTGATGATTTCCCATAAAAATTTGATTACCTGGTTGAGCTAATTCCATACGAATTAATACAGATAATGTAGTACCAACTACACCTGAAAATGCACCAAAAATCATATATAAAGTACCAATATCTTTATGATTGGTTGAAAAAAGCCATCTTGATGACCAGTTATAAATATTTGAGTTCATTTAAATAATTTAAATATATATATATATTATATTCCGTTAAAAATAATTTTTATAAAATTTTAAAAATATATGGAAACAATTAATTAGATTCAATTTTTTTATTAAACCAGTTTATATAGTCATCTAAAGAAACTGCTTCAACTACAATAGGCATAAATCCATGATTAATACCACAAATTTCACTACATTGACCATAAAAAACACCTTCTCTTTTAATAAAGATTGAAGTTTGATTTAATCGGCCTGGACAAGCATCTAATTTAACACCTAATGAAGGTACAGCCCAAGAATGTAAAACATCAGTTGCAGTTATAATTACACGAATATGAGTATTTGTAGGTACTACTACTCTATTATCTACTTCTAATAAACGAAATTGACCTTTATCTAAATCTTCTTCTAAAACCATATAACTATCAAAAAAAATTGAATCATCTATAGCATCAGAATATTCATAACTCCAATACCATTGACTACCAATAACTTTTAAAGTTAAAATAGGATCAATAACTTCATCCATAGCATATAATAATGAAAATGAAGGTATAGCAATAATAATTAAAATAAGAGCAGGAGTAATAGTCCATACAATTTCTAAAACAGTACCATGTACAAAAGTTTCAGCTTTTTTATTAGTATTTTCATTAAAAAAAAAAATACATCTAGCTAAAATCCAACTAACAAATATAACAATTAATACTAAAAAAAAAACTAAATCATGATGAAAATTAATAATACCTTCCATTACAGGAGTAGCTGGATCTTGAAAACCCATTTGCCAAGGTAAAGAAGCATCTAATAAAGTTATTTGGTTGTTAATAATGTTTAAAAATTCCATAAATATTAATAATAATTTTTTAAATAAATTAAAAATAATTTTTATAAAATAAATATTTTAGAAATAAAATATAAAATAATATATATATATTATAATATATATATATTATTTTATATTTTATTATATATTTTAATAAATATATAATAATTAATGTAAATTTAAAGCATCATTAATATAAATACAAGTTAATATAGTAAAAACATAAGCTTGTATTACTGCTACACCTAATTCTATACTTACTAAAATAACTAATAAAATTAAAGGAATAAAATGTGCAATAAAAATAACAGTATTAACATTTAACATAGTCCAGGCAAAACCTGCAATAACTTTTAATAATGTATGACCTGCCATCATATTTGCAAATAATCGTACAGGTAAACTAATTGCTCTAAAAATATATGAAATTAATTCAATTGGTACTAATAAAGGTACTAAATTAATACTAGCACCACTTGGTAATAATAAACCAAAAAAATGTAATTTATGTTTTTGAATTCCAATTATATTAAAACCTATATATATAGTTAAAGATAAAGCAAAAGTTATAATTAAATGACTTGTAACAGTAAAACTATAAGGAATCATACCTATTAAATTACATAATAATACAAAAAAAAATAATACAAAAATTAAAGAAAAAAAAAATCTACCATTTTTTCCAATATTAGAATAAGCTAATTCTAAAGCAGTATTATATATTATTTCAAATATTTGTTGTATATGGGTAGGTATAAATTTACTTTGAATAAATAAGTAAACTAATATAAAATAAAAACCTATAATTAAAATTAAAGAGGCATTTGTTAAAATAAAAGGTATTTGAAAAATTGGTAAAATTTCAAATTGTTCTAAAGGACTCACTATTTGATATTTAAAATAAATTTATATTATTGACCACCCCACCAATAAACAACAATAAATAAAAATAACCATACTACATCAACAAAATGCCAATACCAAGCTGCTGCTTCAAAACCAAAATGATTTTGTCTAGTAAAATGATGCTTAATTGCTCTAATAGTACCTACAATAATAAAAATAGTACCTACAATTACGTGAATACCATGAAAACCTGTTAATAAAAAAAAAGTAGTACCATAAATACTATCAGAAATTGAAAATGAAGCTTCAATATATTCATATGCTTGTATAAAAGTGAAAAAAATTGCTAAAGAAATAGTTAAAATTAAACTTATTATTATATTTTTTCTAGAACCAACAATAATAGCGTGGTGAGCCCAAGTAATAGTAGCACCAGATGTTAATAAAATTACAGTATTTAATAAAGGAATACCCCAAGCGTTAATAGTTTCAATTCCTAAAGGAGGCCATACAGAACCAATTTCGGGAGTAGGAGCTAATGCTGAATGAAAGAAAGCCCAAAAAAAACTTAAAAAAAACATTATTTCACTTATAATAAACATTAACATACCATTTCTTAAACCTAATTGTACTTTAAAAGTATGTTGACCTTCATAAACAGCTTCACGAACAACATCTCTTAACCAAGTATAAAAAACAAATAATATACTAATTAAACCTGTAAAAACTAAAAAAACACTACCAGTATAACCATGAAACCACATAGCGGTTCCAAATGTAAAAAATAAACACCCAAAAGATGCGAAAAAAGGCCAAGGGCTCGGATCAACTAAATGATAAGGATGTTGATATAAATTTTGTATATTTTTATTAGACATTTTAAAAATTTTTTTTTTTTTTTTCGAATTATATAATTAAATGTTATTATAAATATTTAATATATATTATTTTATTTATAAATAATATATAGAAATTTCCATATGAGAAACTAATTTATATATAGTTTCATGCATACAACTTAAAAAAATTTTTGGATATAAACCCATAACTAAAGTAATAAAAATTAAAATTATATGAATTAAAAATTCTCTATAACTTATATCGTAAAAAATATTTAAAAAATTACTTTGAATATTACCATAACAAACTCTATTATATAATAATAATGAATAAGCACCTCCTAAAACCATACTAGTACCTGATAAAAAAGCTACAATAGTATTTTCTTGAAAAATACCTGCTAATATAAGTAATTCACCTACAAAACTACTAGTACCAGGTATAGAAATGTTTGCAAAAATATAAAATAAGAAAAATAAAGAATATATAGGCATTGTATGTGCTAAACCACTATAATAACTTAAATATCTTGAGTGATATCTATCATATAAAACTCCAATACATAAAAAAAGTGCACTAGCTACTATACTATGACTTAACATTTGTAATAAACTACCTTCGATACCTTCTATAGTTAATGAAAATAAACCAACTAAAATCATATTCATATGTGCAACTGATGCATAAGCTATAATTCTTTTTAAATCTGTTTGTCTTATTGCAGTAATTGAAGCATATATTATAGAAATAATACATAAAACTAAAACAAAAGGTGTAAAAAATACGGTAGCTTTTGGAAATAAAGGTAATGAAAATCTAATTAAACCATAAGAACCTAATTTTAATAAAATACCTGCTAATATTACAGAACCTGCGGTAGGAGCTTCAACATGCGCTTCTGGTAACCAAATATGAAAAGGTAACATTGGTACTTTAACAGCAAAAGAAAAAAAAAAAGCTAACCAATATAATTTTTGATAAAAAAAATCAAAATTATAATTATATAAAAGTATATATAATGTAGTTCCTGTTGTAATATATATATGAATAATAGCTATAAACATAAATAATGAACCAGTTAAAGTATATATAAATAAATAGTAAGATGCTTTTATTTTTCTTTCTCTAGAACCCCAAATACCTATAATTAAAAACATTGGAATTAAAACACTTTCAAAAAAAATATAAAAAATAATTAAATCTAAAGTACTAAAAGTTATTAATAAAAAAAATTCTAAAAAAAAAAATAAAATACAAAAATCTTTTATATTTTTTTGAATTATTTCATAACTTGCTAAAAAACAGATAGGAATTAAAAAAGTAGTTGCAATTATAAAAAATAATGAAATACCATCTATACCTATACTAAAATACATATTATAATGGGTTAACCAATTATAAGTAAAACTAAATTGAAATTCTGATGCAGATTTATCAAATAATATCCATAAAAATAAAGAAATTATAAATATTAAAAAAGAATAAAATACACTAAAATTTTTGATATTTTTTTCATCTTTAATAAAAAATAAAAAAAATATACCGAAAAGAGGTAAAAAAATTAAAATTAATAATAAATTGAACATAAAATTTTATATATAATATATTTGGCGAATAATGGGGATTGAACCCATAACTTTCAAACTCACAATCTGACACTCTACCAATTGAGTTATATTCGCCTTATATTTTTATATCTTTTTTAAAAGATTATAAAAATAAAATAAAGGTTTTTTAATTTGATAATTTAAAGGTAATATTTGATTTAATCCTTTATTTAAAAAAATTTTTTTTATTTTTTGATTTGAAAATATTAATTTTTGATGAAATAAATAAACAAACTCTAATTTTTTAAATTTTTGAATAATATTATTAATTTCTAAAAAATGATTACCATAAATAATAATTAAAGAACCTTGACCTTTTAAATTTGGAAAAGTATGTTTAATTAAATTTTGTTTTAAAATAAAAAAATTTAAATTTAATTTTTTTATTTCTTTAGTTAAATTTATTTTTTCATTATAATTCAAATCATTATAACGAAAAAAATAAATAAAATTATTATTTTTTTCTATTTGTTTTATTTTTTCTAATTTAAATTTATTTATATATTTATTAATCATAATATATTTTATTAAATTATTTTTATCTATCTACTTCCCCAAAAACAATATCTTGAGTACCTATTATAGTTACTACATCAGCAATCATATGATTTTTACACATAAAATCTAACGATTGTAAATGCGCAAAACCTGGTGCTTTTATTTTACATCTATAAGGTTTATTAGTACCATCAGAAACTAAGAAAACACCAAATTCACCTTTAGGCGCTTCAATAACAGTAAAAGTTTCACCACTATTTACTGTAATATTTTCTGAATAATATTTAAAATGATGTATTAATGATTCCATAGATTGCTTAATTTGAGTTCTATTTGGACTTGATATTTTTTTATCATCAATTTTAATAGAACCTTCAGGCATTTTATTTAAAGTTTGTAGTATTATATTTATTGATTGACGCATTTCTTCTATACGGATTAAATAACGATCATAACAATCACCATTAGTACCTATTGGTATTGAAAAATCTAACTGATCATATATTTCATATGGTTGTGTTTTTCTTAAATCCCATGAAATACCAGAACCACGTAACATTACACCACTAAAACCTAAATCTAATGCATCTTTTGCTTTAACAATTCCTATATCAACTAAACGTTGTTTCCATATACGATTTCCAGTTAACATTTCTTCAAATTCATCTAATCTAGTAGGAAATTGATTACAAAAAATAAAAATATCATTTAATAAACCTAAAGGTATATCTTGATGTACACCTCCTGGTCTAAAATAACTTGAATGCATACGTGCACCAGAAACACGTTCATAAAATTCCATTAATTTTTCACGTTCTTCAAAACCCCAAAAAAAAGGAGTCATAGCCCCAACATCTAAAGCATGACAGGTGATAGCTAATAAATGATTTAATATTCTAGTTATTTCAGAAAATAAAACACGAATATACTTAGCTCTTAAAGGTATATTACAATTTAATAATTTTTCAACAGCTAATACATATGCGTGTTCTTGTGACATCATTGAAACATAATCTAAACGATCAAAATAAGGTAACGCTTGTAAATAATTTTTATATTCAATTAATTTTTCTGTTCCTCTATGTAATAAACCAATATGAGGATCAGCTTTTTGTACAATTTCACCATTTAATTCTAAAATTAATCTTAAAACACCATGAGCTGCTGGATGTTGTGGTCCAAAATTAATCGAAAAATTTTTTATTTTTTTTAAAGACATTTATATATTAAAATTTAAACAGAAAACATTTGTATATTTTTTATATTTTTTTTATAAAATACTAAAAAAATATAAAAAAAAAATATATAGAAACATCAATTTAAATCTATAAATTTACTCAATTTAATTATTTGTATATTTAAAATTTTAAATATAATTAATTTTAAATTAATTATATTTAAAAAATTCATCAACTAATTTTAAATCTAAATCAAATGGATATTTAATTTCTTTAAATAAAGGTTTTCTTAAAAAAATACAAATATTATATTTATTATTAAATTGAATATAATTTACTTTATTTTTACGAATTGTTTTAATTAATTCAAAAGATTTTTTTATATTTTTTTTTTTTTTAATATAATAAAATTTTTTAACAATTTTAAAATTATTTAAAGTAATAATATCACCACGTTTTAAAATATAATTTGAAGAAGTAATTATTTGATTATTTACTTTAATTTTTCCATGATTAATAATTTGTTTTGATTCAAAAATTGTTTTAGCTATTTTTGATCTAAAAATTATCATATCTAACCTGCTTTCTAATAAAATAACAAATTTATGTATAATATTATTATTATTATTTCTAGTTTTTAAATAATTAAATAAATTTTTTAATTGATATTCTGGAATACAACCATAAAAATTTTTAAATTGTTGTTTTGCAAATAATCTTTCTTTATATAATTTATTTTTTTTTTCAGGTCTTTTAAATTGGTTTAATTTTTTAAATAAAGATAATATGGAATTATTATTATTTACTTTATAACTAGTTTTAAAAGCTTTTTTTAATTCTTTTTTAATTTTTACTTGATATTTTATAAAATCAAGTTTTCTTGTTTTTCTAAAAATATTATTTTTTAAAAGTTGCCATTTTTTTTTTTTTAATTTTATTATATTTAAATTTGCATGAATATTTTTATTATTTTGAAAACAAATTTTATTACGTGGTCTTAATTTATTCATTTATTTTGAAAAAGTTTTTCTTATTAAATAGATTAAAAAAAATAAAGATTTTAAATTTTTTGTATTAGAAAAAATAGGATAATTTATATAATCAATATTTGAATTAGTATTATTTAAGGTTATTACTGGTATATTTTTATGATTAAATTCAGTTAATAAATAATTTTGTTTAATTTTAGATTTTAATAAAATAACTAAATTAATTTTATTTTGTTTTAAAAAATTAGAAATAGTTTTATTTGTTAATAATCCATTAACCCAAATATCATTTTTTAAAATAATATTTTTATTATTTTTTATAAAATTAACTTTAGTAGATTCAGAAATTAAAAATTTAATATCAAATGAATCACCTATTATTAAAATTTTTTTATTTTTTTTTAAACATAATTTAATTAAAAATAATGCTTTTTGTAAAAAAAAAATGGTTGATTTTAAATTTATAATAGCATAATTATGTCGAAAACCATAAATAAAAGGTAAATTTTTTTTTTTAGTTTCTTTTAAAGACTCACCATAAAAATTTTTTGATTTAAATAAAGAATTAAGTAAATATTCTTTTTGTATTTTTTTAATTTTTATTTTTTTATTAATCATTTATTATTATTTTTTACTTTTTTTTCCTTCTTTTAATATAATTATTTCGTTTTTTAATAATAAACCTTTACCTTTATAAGGTTCTGGTTTTTTAAAACTTTTTATATAATGTACATATTTTGTTAAAAAAACCCAATCACTACTACTAAAAATTAATTTATTTGTTTGATTTATTATTTTTATATTTTCAGGTATTTTTATAGAAATAGAATGACTATAACCTAATTTTAAAATTAAATTATTTTGTTCGATAAAAGCTTTAAAACCTAAACCTTTTAAAAATAAATTTAATTTAAAACCTTGTAAAATACCTTTTATTTTTAATTTTATTAAAGATTTATATAAATTTAAAAAACTTTTTTTTTTTCTTTTTAAATGTAAATCATTAAAACTTAATAAAATAATATTATTTTTTATAAAATAGTTTAATGAATTCATTATATTTAAATTAATTGAACCTAAGGGTCCATTTAAAATTAATTGATTTTTTTTTAAAATTATAGTTATATTTTTTGGTATTCTAATTTTTTCATGTATATTAAAAATATTTAAAGAACCTAAGGTACTTTTAAAAAAAATTAATTGATTTTTTTTTTGATTTTTTTTTAAAATTTTAATCATAATTTTATATTGAATTTTTTTAATAATAAATTAATATATATTACATATTAATTCACCACCTAAATTTAATTTTTTTGCTTGTAAATCAGTAATTACACCATAAGATGTTGATATTATATAAATTCCTTTTTTTTTTTTTTTAAATAAATCTTTATTTTTAATATAAATACGTTTACTTGGTTTTGAAATTCTTATAATTTGCGAAATTATTGAAATATTATTTTTATATTTTAAATATATATAAATAATATTTTTTTTTTTAGAAATTTGATAACTTTTTATTAAACCTTCTTTGATTAAAATATTTAATATATTTATAACTTGTTTTGATTTATATTGAGTTATTTTATATTTTTTAGCTAAAAATCCATTTTTTATTTTTGAAAAAAAATTTGAAAGAGTATCTGTAATAATCATTTTATATTAGATATTATTTTTAAATAAAATTTTTACCAATTATATTTAGAAATACCTGGTAAAAAACCATTTGAGGCTAATTTACGTAATTGCAATCTAGATATTTTAAAAAATCTATATATACTTCTAGATCTACCTGTTAAAATACAAATATTTTTAATTCTAGTTAAAGATGAATTTCTATCAAAATTAAACCATTTTTGTTCAATTTTCCATCGAATTATTTTTTTTAAATTAAAATTATTTGAAATAATTTTAATAATTAATCTTTTTTTTTCTAAATGTTTAAATAATAATCTTTGTTTTATATTTTTTTTAATTTTTTTTTGCATTTTTTATTTTGGAGATAATCGGACTCGAACCGATAACAGTATATTTGCAAAACATAAATTCTACCAATTGAATTATATCCCCTTTTAAGTGTATTGGGACTCGAACCCAAGACCATCGGATTAAAAGTCCGGTGCTCTAACCAACTGAGCTATACACTTTTATCTAATTAAATATTATATAAATATTTTTTAGATAATATAAATTTTTTATTAAATAAATTTTTTATTTTAGTAATATAAACTAAATTTATTAATGAATTTTTTAATAAATATTCAGTTTTTATTATATTATAGTTAATAACATTTTGATTTAAAGTTATTTCATAATAATTACTAAAATTTTTAAATAAATTAGTATAAGATATTTGTTTATTTTTAGTTTCTAAATTTAATAAAGTTTTTTCATTTATTTTAGAATTTATATATTTTTTTCTAAATTTAATATTACTTGAAATTGTTGGTAATAAATAATAAGAAATAAAAAAATAAAAATTAAAAAAAAAAAATAAAAAAAATGCTACTTGATTAAAAAATGAAAATTGATCAAATTGAGGCATATTTTATATAAATATTTTATTTAAAAAATGAAAATTTTTTTAAATTTTTAAAATTATTTATTTTTTTTAAATTTTTAAAATTATTTATTTTATCTTCATTTTTTAAATCGTTAATTAAACTTATTCGCGAAAAATTATAAATTAAAGTGTTTTTATTAAGTTTATTATTAAAATAAAAATATTGTGATTTTTTCTGTATTTGTTTAAATTTTATTTTAAATCTTTTTTTTATTTTAAATCTTCTTTTTAAATATGAATTATAAATTTTTTTTTTTATATAATTTATATATAAATATTTTGATTTTATTTTAAATATTAAACCACAAAAAGCAATTAAATTATATTTTTTTTTATATGTTTTTAAAATATGACTTTTTATAAATGGTAAATTTATTTTAATTTTTTTTTTATAATATATTTTAAATTTATTATTAGTTGAATTATTTATAATAAATTTAGTTATTTTAAATTTACGATTATTAAATTTTTTAAAAATAAAATTAATATAAAAATTAAAAAAAAAAGAATTAACAATTTCTGTAGTTATAACCATATCATTAATCATATTTTTTTTTTGATTTTGTATAAAATATATTAAATTATTTTTATTTTTTTTATAAAAATTATTTGAATTTATTATAGGAAAAAAATAATTTTCTTTTAAATTTATATTTAATAAATATAAATCATTAATTTTTAATAAAAGTATATCTTTTAATAAAGTTTTATTTTTCTTTTTAAATTTATTAAAAAAATTTAAATCTTTTAAATAATATTGATAAGTATCTAAATAGTTAATAGTAGTTTTATTTAATATAGATTTTTTATTTAATATTTGCATTATTTTTATGAATTTATTAATAAATAATATAGGCTTAGTAGGACTTGAACCTACAACTCTACCGTTATGAGCGGTATGCTCTAACCAATTAAACTATAAGCCCTTATTTATTTTTTATTTATAAATAAATTTAGTTGAAACAGGTAATTTAGTAGCACCGGCTTGAAATACTTTTTGAGCATTTTCAAAAGAAATACCACTAATTTCAAATAAAATTTGTCCACTTTTTACTTTTGCTATCCAAAAAGAAACAGCACCTTTACCCTTACCCATACGGTTTTCATTTGGTTTAGAAGTTACTGGTGTATCTGGAAAAATTCGAATCCATAAATAACCTAAACGCTTCATTTTACGAACTATAGCTCTTCTTGTAGCTTCAATTTGTTTAGATGTTATTCTTTTTTCTTCTAAACTTTTTAATGCATATTTACCATAAATAATTTGACTTCCTCTAGTTGTTTGTCCTTTAAGAGTACCTTTAAATTGTTTTTTATATTTTGTTCTATTCGGAAATAACATAATGTTAATTTAAATTTTTTTTAATTTATTTTTTTGATAAATTAAAAGTATATTTATTTTTATATTGTTTAGTTTTAAAACTTAAAATTTTTTTTGAATTATTTTTAAATTGTCCTTTTATTTTTTTAAGTTTAAATAATTTTGTATTTGGATTATTATTTTTTAAATAAAACCACATTTTAACACTACAAACACCTGATTTTGTAATAAATTCATCAAAAGTATATTGAATATTTTTATCTAAACTACTTAAAGGTATACGACCTTCTTGAAATACTAATTTTCTTTTACGTTTAGCACCATTTACTCTTCCTTTTATTTGTAATTTATATCCAAGTATTTTTGAATTCATTTTAAAATATTCTTTTAATATTTTATTAATAAAATTTAAATAACCTCGATGAATTTTTTTTTTTTTAATTGTACGTACAATATATTTCGAAATTATATTCATTTTACCTAAAGCAAAAGCAATTTGACAAATACTTAAAAATTTTAATATTTTTTTATCTTTAAGTCTACGTCTTTTTTTTTTTAAATATTTATAAATATAAAATCTTAAAGTTTTTTGATAATTATTTAATTTAAAATGTGCTTTTAAAATAAATAACTTAATATTATATTTATTATTTAAATAAGAATTTAAATGAAATAAAATATTTGATTGTTTTTTTAAAATTTCTTTTTTAAAAGTATTATGTACAAAAACATAAATATATAAATTTTTTGAAACTTTATTTACTTTAACTTGTAAAGTTGAAATTTTTTTATTATTAAATAAATTTTCTATATATTTTCTTAATTCTAAATCAAAATGTAATATTTCAGCATAGTTTTTTTTTTCAACTATCCATTGTGAATGCCAATTTTTTTTATTTTTTAATCTTAAACTAATTGGTATAATTTTTTGACCCATTTATCGTTTTTTTTTAGCTTTTTTATATATATATCTTTTTCTAGTATTTATAAATTCGCCAAATTTATAACCTAACATATCTTTAACAACTTTTAATTTTATAAAATTTTGTCCATTATATATATTAAAAGTTAAATCAATATCTTGTGGCATTATTACTAAATTTTTATTGAAAATTTTAATCCATTTTTTTTGATTATTTATTAAATTATATTTAAAAAAAGGAGATTTTTTAATATTTCTTGACATTTTTTTTTTTTCTAAATTCTAAAATAAATTGATTTGATTTTTTTTTAGATCTTGTTGGTTTACCTTTAGTTATTCTACCTTGAGGTGATACTGATGGACGTCCTCCACTAGTTTTCCCTTCACCACCTCCATGTGGATGATCAACTGGATTCATAGCAACACCTCTAACATGTGGTCTTCGATTTAACCAACGAGCTCTTCCAGCTTTACCTAATTTTATTTTTTTATGATTTATATTAGAAACAATACCTAAAGTAGCATAACAAGTTAATAATATTAAACGTAATTCACCAGAATTTAAACGTATTTTTGCATAATTATTAGATAATTTTTGTAATAATTGAGCTGAAGTTCCAGCACTTCTAATTAATTTTCCTTTTGAAAAAGGATTTAAACTAATATTATGTATTGTACTACCTATAGGTATATTTAATAAAGGTAACGCATTACCTATTTTTAATTCAGAAGTAGGCCCACTTTGAATTTTATCATTTATTTTTAATCCTTCAGGTGCTAATATATAAAAATTTGAATTTTTTTGTGCATTATATATATTTGCTATATTTGCAGATCTATTAGGATCATAACAAATTGCTTGAACTACACCTTCAGTATTTATTCTATTAAATTGAATATGACGGTATAAACGTTTATGACCCCCACCACGGTGTCTTACGGTTATTTTACCTTGATTATTTCTACCATTAGATCTTTGAAATCCTTTTATTAATTTTTTAATTGGTAATTTTTGTGTTAAATTATTTATAAATAAAACTGTTTGACGTTGTGATGAAGTAATAGGTTTTATTATTTTTTGTATCATTTTTTAAAAAAAAATATATTGTATATAGATAAAAATAATTTTTATTATGTTATATATTTTTGATAAAGCAATTTCAAATTCAAATAGTATTTTATATTCATTAACTATTTTATATGGTATTAATAAATTTCAATCTAAAAGAATTTGTAAAAATATTGGAATTAATCCTCAAACAACTATTAATAAATTAAAAAAAAATCAACTAAACCGTTTAATAAATTATATAAATAAAAATATAAAAATTGAACAATTATTAAAAAAAATTAAAAAAGATAATTTTAATAATTTATTAAATATAAAAACTAATAGAGGTATTAGACATAATTTAGGATTACCTGTGCGTGGTCAAAGAACTCACACAAATGCTAAAACTTCTAAAAAATTAAAAAATATTATTTAAATAAATGCTAAAAAAAAAAATTAAAATTAATACAATATTAATAGCAAATTTATATATAAATTGTGCTTTAAAAAATACAATATTAAGTTTAACCAATGAAAAAGGTCAATTATATAAACAATGGTCTAGTAAATCTTTAAAAAAAACATCAAATTTAAAAAAAAATTCACCATATAATATACATTTTATTAGCTATAAAGTTAAAAAATTTCTTATTTCTAAAAAAATATATTGTTTAAAAATTTTTATTAAAGGTAGAGGACCTGGTCGTTATAATGTAATTAAAAATTTAATTTCTAAAAAAATTAAAATAATATATATTCAAGATACTACTAATTTACCTTTCAATGGTTGTCGTTCTCCAAAACAAAAAAGACGTTAAAAATTTATATGGATAGATGGCTGAGTGGTTTAAAGTATCAGTCTTGAAAACTGAAGTATATATTAATATACCGTGGGTTCAAATCCCACTCTATCCTTATTTATTTTTGTTAAGCTAGAGACGGATTCGAACCGTCATTAAAGGATTTGCAGTCCTTTACATTACCATTATGTTATCTAGCCAATTATTAAAGTTATGTTTAAAAAAAAAGAAAATTTTTTTAATTATCAAAATAAAATAATATTAAAAAATGGAGCGACTATTTATATAAATTCTATTAAATTTATAAAAAATATGGAATTAAATAAATCTTTTTTAAAAGATTTTAATAAAATTGAAAAAAAAATTATTGTTAAAGAGAATAATTTTTTAAAAAAATTAAAAAAATAATAAATTATTTTTTATATATTTTTTTTAAAATAAAAAAAAAAATAAATATTTCAATTAAACATATAATTGTTAAAAAATATATTATTTGATTAATTATTTCTACTGGTATTATTATATAAATAATACAAAAAATAAAAAAATATATTATATTTTTATTTTTAAATAAAAAATTTATATTTAATATATTATTTATCAATAAAAAATATAAAATAAAAGGACAAATAAAAATTATATATATATATATAAAGAATGTAAAAATAAATAAAAAATAATCATATAATTTTGGTTCTAAATATATATTAAAAATATAATTATGTAAAAAATTGATATTATAAAAATAAATCCAAAAATTTGGTATAATTTTTATAAAAATTATATATATAAATATAATATTTTTAATTAAAAATATTATATAAAAATATAATATTTTTAAATTTTCAATTTTATTTAAACCTTGTAAAAAAAAAAACCAACATTGAATAAATAAAAAAGGTATTATTATTAAACTTGTTACAAAAATAGATAAATAAAAATTTAATAAAAAAATATCTGTTATTTCTGTATATATAAAATATTTTATTTTAGCTAAATTTAACAAAGGTTGTATAAAGATATATATAATTTGATCTGTGAAAAAAGAACAAATTAAAAAACAAAAAAAAAAAGAAAAACTAAAAATAATTAAATTATACTTTAGTTCAATGATATGTAATTTAAAATATGAAATAGAATTATAAATATTCATTAAAATTAAAAAGCCTACTTGGTGAAATTGGTAAACACGTTAGATTTAAAATCTGATCCTATTTAAAAAGGTTATTGGTTCAAGTCCAATAGTAGGTATATTATGTAAAATTATATCAAAGTAGTGGAATTGGTAAACACGTTACACTTAGGATGTAAAATTTAAGGGTTCGAGTCCCTTCTTTGATAAATTCTTTTTTATAATTTCTCTATATACAATGTTTTAATAGGCGAAATAAAGTAAAGGTAACTTCTCAGGCTCATGATCTGAATATGTAGGTTCGAATCCTGCTTTTGCCATAAATATAACTTTTTTTTATATATATATATGATACATATACAAACAAAATTAAAAATAAAAGACAATACTGGAGTAAAAATAGGACAATGTATAAAAATTTATAAAAAAGTTACTGGTACTATAGGTGATACTATATTAATATCAGTTAAAAATTTACGTTTAAATAAAAAAAAAAAAATTAAAATAATTAAAGGAGATTTATTAAAAGCTTTAATTATTCAAACTAAATATTCTGTTAAAAATACAACTGGTAATTATATAAAATTTGATAATAATTGTGCAGTAATTTTAAATAATCAAAATAAATTAATGGGTACCCGTATTTTAGGACCAATTACTTCAGAATTTAGAAAAAAAAAACAATTTAAAATTCTTTCTTTAGCATCTAATATTTTATAATCAAAATGAATCACTTACATAATCATTATAATCATATTATAACTTATGATTTAATAAATAAATTTAATTTAAATAATGTTTTTAAAATACCGACAATTAATAAAATAATATTAAATATAGGTTTAAAAAATTCAAATATGGAAAAAAAAAAAATGATATCTATTGTTTTATTATTAAGATTAATAGTAAATCAACAAGTTTTAAATACTAAATCAAAAAAAAATAATATAATTTTTAAAATTAAAAAAGGTGATATTATGGGATGTAAAGTTACTTTACGAAAAAAAAATATTTATATTTTTTTAGAAAAATTAATTATTTTTATATTACCTAATATAAAAGATTTTAAAGGTATTTATGTTAATCAAAAATCATCTAATATTTTAAATTTTAAAATAAAAAATATTTTAAATTTTTTTGAATTAGAAAAAGAATTTTTAAAATTTCAAAATTTACCTAATATTGATATTAGTATACATACAAATACTAAATCATATAATTATTTATATACATTATTAAATCAATATAATATACCAATAATTAATAAAAAATAATTGCGAAAATAACTCAATTGGTAGAGTATAATCTTGCCAAGATTAAGGTCGCGGGTTCGAATCCCGTTTTTCGCTTTTAATTTTTTTTAAGAAGAAATGGCTGAGTGGTTTAAGGCGGTAGACTGTAAATCTATTAGATTATCTATCATAGGTTCGAATCCTATTTTCTTCAATATCTTCAATAACTCAATTGGTTAGAGTATAGAGCTGTTAACTCTAAAGTTGTAGGTTCAAGTCCTACTTGAAGAGTTTTATAAAATTTTTATTTAATTAAAATAAATTAAATAAATTACTTTATAACTAAAAAATATTATTTATATTTTAATAAATTAATTTTATTAAAATAAAAAGATAATCATATAACTATTTATAATTATAAGTGGCTATAGAATTATCTTACATACTTGAATCTAATATTAAAAATTTTAAAAGTGAAAAAAAATTAGAAGAAACTGGTATAGTTTTATCAATGAGTGATGGTATTGCTCGTTGTTATGGTTTAACTAAAATTCAAGCAGGAGAAATGGTTGAATTTAATAAAGGTAATATTAAAGGTATGGCTTTAAATTTAGAACCAGATGTTGTTGGTGTTGTTGTTTTTAGTAATGAAAGAGAAATTCAAGAAGGTAATTTTGTAAAAAGAACTGGATCAATTGTTAGTGTACCAACAGGTGAAGGTTTATTAGGACGTGTTGTTGATGCTTTAGGTCAACCAATTGATGGTAAAGGTGCTATTAAATCAAATACTTTAAGTAGAGTTGAAATTAAAGCTCCTGGTATTATGCCAAGACAATCTGTAAGTGAACCAGTACAAACTGGATTAAAAGCTGTAGATAGTTTAATTCCTATTGGTAGAGGTCAACGTGAATTAATTATTGGTGATAGACAAACAGGAAAAACTTCAATTGCAATTGATACTATAATTAATCAAGTAAAAGCACATCAAACTGGAGATAAAAATAATCAATTATTTTGTATTTATGTAGCTGTTGGTCAAAAAAGATCAACTGTTGCCGATTTAACTAAAACTTTAGAAGATAAAAATGCATTATTTTTCTCTATTATAGTTGCTGCTACTGCTTCAGATTCAGCTCCTTTACAATTTTTAGCTCCTTATACAGGTTGTACTTTAGGTGAATATTTTAGAGATAATGGTAAACATGCTGTTATTTTTTATGATGATTTATCTAAACAAGCAGTTGCTTACCGTCAAATGTCTTTATTATTAAGAAGACCTCCAGGTAGAGAAGCTTATCCTGGTGACGTATTTTATTTACACTCTAGATTATTAGAAAGAGCAGCAAAAATGAATATTGCAATAGGTGGTGGTTCATTAACTGCATTACCTGTAATTGAAACTCAAGCAGGTGACGTATCAGCATATATCCCAACTAATGTAATTTCTATTACTGATGGTCAAATATTTTTAGAAACTGAATTATTTAATCAAGGACAAAGACCAGCTATTAGTGTAGGTTTATCTGTAAGTCGTGTAGGATCATCAGCTCAAATTAAAGCAATGAAACAAATTGCTGGTTCAATGAAATTAGAATTAGCACAATTTAGTTGTTATCGGTTCTTTAATTGTTGGTGTTTGTTTATTTATTTTTTTTAATTTAAATGGTGGAAATTCTCCTGATAATTTATCTTTAAATAATAATAATAATTATGATATTACTGCCTTGCCTCCGTATAAAGGTACGATTGTATTAAATTATTATAATCATCCAAACCCTTATTGGCGGCCAGCTGTAACTTATCCTATTATTCAAACTCAATATGGTACTCCTATTGAGAATTATTTTATGGGATAATTTTTTTGATAGTTTTTAAATTTAAATTATGTAATTTAGCTATTGATTTTACTAATCAATTTTTAAATAAATAATTTTTATTATATAAATATATGTATTTCTTATTACATATATTTATATATACAACAAAAAACGTTTTTTTATAAATTTTTATATTATTATTTGATTTAAAATATAAAAAAAATTAATTTTATATAGTAAAATCTATTAAAAATCAATTAAATAGATTTTAATTTACAAATTATGATTCTACAATCAATTTTTTATAATAACTTTGAATTATTAATTCCTGAATTTTTTATAACATTAATTATTTTATTTTTTTTATTATTTGGTACTTTTTATAAAAATAATAATAATAAAAAAATCTTAATAATAAAAACTATAAACAATTTAATTATTTTTTTATTATTATTAACATTATTATTAATGTTCAATATACAAAATACTTCAATGACTTTAATGAATGGAGCTTTATTTATAGATAATTTAACTCAATTTATTAAAAGTATTCTTATTATTTGTACTATTTTATGTTATATTATTCAAACAAATTATATAATAAAACAAAAAATGTTTTCATTTGAAATTAATATTTTAATTTTAATTTCTTTATTAGGTTTAATGTTATTAGTATCTTCTTTTAATTTTATTACTTTATATTTAGCAGTAGAATTACAAAGTTTATCTTTTTATATATTAACAGCTTCTAAACGTAAATCTCCTTTAGCTATTGAAGCAGCTTTAAAATATTTTATTTTAGGTTCAATAGCTTCAAGTTTTATTTTATTTGGTTCATCTTTAATTTATGGCGTTTTTGGTTCGTTAAATTTTGGTAATATATTTTTAATATTATCTAATGTATATTATATAGAAAATATTGATTTAATAATTGGAGGATTAAATGGATTTTTATTTATTTTTATTGGCTTATTTTTTAAAATAGGTGCTGCTCCTTTTCATTTTTGGTTACCCGATGTTTATGAAGGTGCTCCAAATAATATAACATCTTTTTTTGCTATTGTTCCTAAAATAGCTTTTATCGGTCTATTAATTCGATTTATTTTTGATATTTTAATTGATATTTCATCTTTTTTTGAAATTATTTTTTATATTACTGCTGTATTATCTATGTTTATAGGTTCGCTTGCCGCATTACAGCAAAAAAAAATTAAAAGATTATTAGCTTATAGTTCAATTAGTCATGTAGGTTTTATTTTAATAGGATTTACTTCTAATTTATTAGAATCTATACCTTATATTTTATTATATATTATTATTTATATAATAATGAGTATTAATTTATGGACATCTTATTTATCTTTAATAATTAATAATAAACCTATCAAATATTTAACAGATTTATCAAATTTATATTCATTTAATAAAATTTTATCTTTTATTATAGTATTAAATGTATTTTCAATGTCGGGTATACCACCATTAGCTGGATTTTTTTCAAAATTATTTTTATTTATAATAGCAATAAAAGCTCAATATTTTGGTTTAATATTTTTTAGTATATTAATTAGTATATTAAGTTCATTTTATTATTTAAGAATGATAAAAATTATTTTTTTTGAAAAAATATCCAAAAAATTATTTTTAAATAAAATAAATAAATTAAATAGTATTATATTAGTAATCAATACTCAATTTTTATTATTATTTTTTTTATTCCCAAATTTTATATTAATTAATTTAAATAAATTATATTTATATTTATTAATATAAATATTAAAGTTTAGATAGCTCAGTTGGTTAGAGTAAAAGACTGAAAATCTTTGTGTCGGTGGTTCGAGTCCGCCTCTAGACAATTTATAATTTATTTCTATAAATGTATACTTTAAAATTAACAATTAAATCATTACAAAATTTAAAAAATATAAAGACATATTTATTTAAAATTCAACAATTTTTAAAAAATAAAAATATAATAATAAAAGGAAATATATCTCAAAAAAAAAAAAATACTATATATACAGTATTAAGATCACCACATGTATATAAAAAATCAAGAGAACACTTTAATTATAATTATTATAAACAAACTTTTTATATATTAAATGAAAATTTATATATTTTAATTTATTTTTTAATAATTATTAAAAAAATAATACCACAAAATGTATTAATAAAAACTAAAATAAAAAAAATTAAAAATGCTTATAGCTTAATAGGATAAAGCCGTAGATTGCGGATCTATTAGATGGAAGTTCAAATCTTTCTAAGCATATTTTTATTTTTAGAGTATGGCCAAGTGGTAAGGCATCCGTTTTTGGTATGGAAAATCAAAGGTTCGAATCCTTTTACTCTAAAATTTAATAAAGGGCCTATAACTCAGTTGGTTAGAGTATACGCCTGATAAGTGTAAAGTCAGTAGTTCAAATCTACTTAGGCCCATTTTTTTAAAGGGTAATTAACTCAATTGGCAGAGTATTTCGTTTACACCGAAAATGTTAGCGGTTCGAATCCGTTATTACCTATAATAAATTTATATATTATTTTATTAAAATCATTTTTTTATGACAACAATTAATCAATTATTTTTACAAAAACAAAAACGTTTAAAAAAAAAAAAAATAAATAAAAGTCCAGCCTTACAAAAATGTCCTCAAAAAAAAGGAGTATGTACTAAAGTATATATAAAAACACCTAAAAAACCAAATTCAGCTTTAAGAAAAGTAGCTAAAGTTAAATTAACTAATGAACATTCTGTTATTTGTTATATACCAGGTATTGGTCATACATTACAAGAACATTCTGTTGTTTTAATTCGTGGTGGTAGAGTACAAGATTTACCTGGAGTAAAATATCATATTATTAGAGGTAAATATGATTTAACTGGTGTTTTAACACGAAAAACTTCTAGATCAAAATATGGAACTAAACGACCAAAATAATCAAATACGAAATTCTTTTATTAAAATGTTATTAAAAAAAGGAAAAAAAAGCATCGCTGAAAATCTTTATAATAATATTTTAATTGAATTAAGAAAAAAAACAAAACAAAAACCTATTTTTATATTAATAAAAACAATTGATATTTTAGCACCAAAATTAAAATTAATAAATGTACCAGTTAGTAAAAGAAAAACTAGAAAAAAAAAAAATAAATATTTTTTAATGTTTTTAAATAAAGAAAAACAAATAAAAGATGCTATAAATTGGTTATTATTTTATTCAAGAAAAAGAAAAGCAAATTTTTTAAAAAATATTATTAATGAAATTTTAGGAACTTTTAATCATAAAAGTAAAAGTATTATTAAACGAGATGAAACTTATATTGAAATTCAAAAGTTACGTTATAATATTAAATTTAATACTACTGTAAATTTATTAGATAAAGATGATGATATTTCGTTAAAAAAAAAAAATAAATATATTTTATTAAAAAAATAAATATATTTTAATAAAATATAACTAAAAAACTTTATTAAATAATATTTTTAATGTCGAAATTTTATCCCCTTATTTGGAGATACCGAATTTAATATCGGGTCCATTATTATGTATATATTATTTAATAAAAAACGTTTTTTGTTTAATTATTTATATATATAAATTTATATATATATTATTTTTAAAAATATTTAGTATGAATAAGCTAACATATTTTACAATATTTACACTTTTCACCTATCAAAGTTTTAGTCTAAAACAATTTTATGAAAAAATTTTAAGAATGGTTTCTTGCTTAGATGCTTTCAGCAATTATCCAATATAAATTTAGCTACTCGGCGCTGCCCATAAATAATGAACAACCGATACACCAGAGATTTATCCTCTTCGGTCCTCTCGTACTAGAATTAGAGTCTTGCATTTTTCAAAATATCTATAGAAGATAGGATCCAAACTGTCTCACGACGTTCTAAACCCAACTCACGTACCACTTTAATCGGCGAACAGCCGAACCCTTGGAACCTTCTTCAGCTCCAGGATGTGATGAGTCGACATCGAGGTGCCAAACGACTCCGTCGATAGGAGCTCTTAGGAGTCATCAGCCTGTTATCCCCGGAGTACCTTTTATCCGTTGAGCGATAATCTTTCCACAAAGAATTATCGGTTCACTATGACCGACTTTCGTCCCTGTTTGATATGTCTATCTTACAGTCAAGCAAGCTTGTACCATTACATTCCACAATTGATATATGCCAATTTGAGCTTACCTTTGTACACCTCCGTTACTCTTTGGGAGGTGACCGCCCCAGTCAAACTACCAACCATACACTGTCTATTTTTTGTAATATTAGTTATTTATAATAATAAGAGTGGTATTTCAAAGAAATCTAAACAATTCACTAGCGTGAAGGCCTAAGATTACCACTTATTCTACACATATTTTATAAAATAACAATATAAAGATGTAGTAAAGGTTCACGGGGTCTTTCCGTCTAACTATAGAGAATCCGCATCTTCACGGATAATTCAAATTCACTGAGTTTATGTTGGAGACAGCGGGGATGTCGTTACACCATTCATGCAGGTCGGAACTTACCCGACAAGGAATTTCGCTACCTTAGGACCGTCAGAGTTACGGCCGCCGTTTACTGGGACTTTCATTTGATGCGCAAACATCTCCTATTAATCTTCCAGCACCGGGCAGGTGTCAGACCCTATACATCATCTTACGATTTAGCAGAGTCCTGTGTTTTTATTAAACAGTCGCAACCCCCAATTCTGTGCCACCTATTATAAATGTTATTTTAAAATAGGTACTCTTTCTCCCGAAGTTACAGAGTCATTTTGCCGAGTTCCTTCAACATAATTATCTCATACACCTTGGTCTACTCGACCTATCCACCTGTGTTGGTTTAGGGTACGGTTTTATCAATATAATTTAGATTCTAAAATATTATTATGATTTTTTAATCTTTTAAAAGCTAGGTGGGCTGTATAATTATTTTAACATATAATTATGTATAACAATAAAGTTAAATTACGTGCCTTTTTATTTGTTTATTCTTATTTAAAGAATTCTAGCTATATTAGAATTAAATATATTTATTAAAAAAAGTTATTTCTTGAAAATATTACTATTTTGTCACTTTTTATTAGAAATTTAATTTCAAAATTTTCCCATCATAGCTTGCTTTCGTCAAGTTCTACTTAGGGGCCGCCTAACTCTATGAAGTTAATCTTAACATAGAAACCCTTGGATTTTCGGTGATAATGATTTTATCATTATTTTTTGTTACTAATGCCAGCATTTTCTATTCTGATATCTTCAATATATTTAACAACATATCTTTATCGACATACAGAATGTTCCGCTACCGTTTATTATATTTCTAATAAACTTGACGCTTCGGTAAATTTCTTTAGTCCCGATACATTTTCGGCGCAAAAAAACTAGACCAATGAGCTATTACGCTTTCTTTAAAGGATGGCTGCTTCCAAGCCTACCTATTGGTTGTCTTTATTTTTTCACTTCCTTTATCACTTAGAAAATTATTTAAGGACCTTAGCGTTCAATCTGGGCTGTTTCCCTCTCGACAATGGACCTTAGCGCCCAATGTCTGTCTATTTAAATACTTATTTTTGTATTCGGAGTTTCTAAAAGTTCAGTAAGATTTTAACCCCCCTAGCTTAATGAGTGCTCTACCCCAAAAAAAGATTTTTAAATGCTCTACTTCAATAGATTTCGCGGAAAACCAGCTATCTCTAAGTTTGATTGGCCTTTCACCCCTAATCACAAATCATCCCCGTATAATGCCACATACGTGGGTTCGATCCTTCAAATAGTTTTACCTATTCTTCAATCTGTTCATAATTAGATCACTTAGTTTCGGGTCTTATTTTTTTAACTTATTTAAGCTTTTTAAAACTTGATTTCTCTACGCCTATTTTATTAATAAATTAAGCTTGCTAAAAAAATAAACTTGCTGGCCCATTATGCAAAAGGTACATTGTCACTTTATTAAAAAGCTCCAATTGATTATTAGCATAGAGTTTCAGAATTATTTCAAACTCGAAAGCTCTATTTCACCTTTCCTTTACAGTACTTGTTCACTATCGGTCATTAATTATTTTATAGGTTTTGAGGGTGGTCCCCCAATATTCAAAAAAGAATACACATATCTCTTTCTACTAATAAAAAAATAAAATAAATAATTATTTTATGAATTATATCCTACAGGACTATAACCTTTTAATGTTAATTTTTTCAAATTATTCGGTATATATTTTATTTCATTTAAACTTTTTTTATAACCTATTTTTCCATGTTCACTCGTCATTACTTACGGAATCTCGTTTGATTTTTTCAATAGTTACTAAGATATTTCAATTCACTATGTTTAAAATTTTCACAAAGAAAAAGTTTTCTTTAGGAAATCTATATATATAAATAAATTATTATTACATATAGCTTTTCGTTTTTATTACGTCCTAAATATATTAATTAATGCCTAGGCATCCCCTCTATGCTTTTTTTATTTACTTTTACTAATAAAATAAAAATATAAATAAAAATAAAACAACAAAACTTAATAAAATTGATTTATAATTTTATTATGAATTAAAAATAAAATATAAATATGTAAATATTTATTTTTATAATTTTATCAGAGCTCTTCCAGCCACAGGTTCCCCTACGACTACCTTGTTACGACTTCATCACAGTTACTAAACCCTTCTTAGTAATTTAAACATAAATTATTATATTAAATAAATAATTTTATAAATCAATTATTTTTTTTAAATAAAAATAAACAAATAAACGGCTTTAAAATGAATTAACTTCCATGATGTGACGGGCGGTGTGTACAAAGTCTAGTAACATATTCACCGCAACATGCTGTTTTGCGATTACTAGCGATTCCAACTTTATATGGGCGAGTTGCAGCCCATAATCCGAACTAAGATAAATTTTAAAGATTTGCTCCAATTTTTTATTATTATTGCCTCTCATTGTATTTATCATTGTAGCACGTGTGTAGCCCAATTCATAAGGGCCATGAAGACTTGACGTAATCCCCATCTCCATTAATATGTCATTAACTTTTTTTAAAGTGCATTTATAATAAGAGACTTTCTTAAATATAAATTAGCAACTAAAAATAGGGGTTTCGCTCGTTAAGGGAATAAACCAAACATCTCACAACACGAGCTGACGACAGCCATGCAACGCCTGTATTTTTTAAAAATATATTTTTTAAAAATATTTACAAGAATTGGTAAGGTTCTGCGCGTATTATCGAATTAAACCACATGCTCCACCGCTTGTGTAGACTCCCGTCAATTCCTTTGAATTTCAATCTTGCGATTATACTCTTCAGGCGGAGTGCTTAACGCGTTAGCTTCTTAAAATATCTAAATTTCTCTAAATATGAGCACTCATCGTTTACAGCATGGACTACCGGGGTATCTAATCCCGTTCGCTCCCCAAGCTTTCGTTCCTCAATGTCAGTATATACCCAGATAATTGCCTTCGCTTTGAAAATTCCTCTTATTATTAAAAGATTTTATCCTTACAATAAGAATTCTATTATCCTCTATTTATACTCTAGTTTATTAGTTTTGAAAAAATAAATAAAGTTAAGCTTTAATTTTTTTTTTTCAACTTAAAAAACAACCTACGAACCCTTTACGCCTAATCATTTCGAATAATGCTCGCTCCTCTCGTATTACCGCGGCTGCTGGCACGAAATTAGCCGGAACTTCTTTTTTAAGTACTGTCTTTTTTCTTCCTTAATGAAAGAGCTTTACAACCTATTAGCCTTCTTCACTCACTTGGTATTGCTGGATCAGGCTTTCGCCCATTGTCCAATATTCCTCACTGCTGCCTTTAAAAAAGTTTGGGCCGTGTCTCAGTCCCAATGTGGCTGATCATTCTTTCAAATCAGCTAAAGATCGTCGGCTTGGTAGTCTCTTATACTACCAACTACCTAATCTTCCGCAAACTCATCTTATAGCGTTTTTAAAACTTTATTTATTATTCAGAATTTTTATAAAAATAATTATGCTGAACTATAAGGTAGATTATTCACGTGTTACGCACCCGTTTGCCATGTTTATAAAAATAAACATTCGACTTGCATGTGTTAAGCATACCAATAGCATTTATTCTGAGCCAGGATCAAACTCTATTAAAAATTTAAAATTAATTTTAAAATTAATTTTTTTAATATATTTAAATAAATAAATATAATATATTTATTTATAATTAATTTTATCCTTTTTATTATAAGATAAAATTATATTTGAAATTATATAATATTATAATTTAATTTAAATTTTAATTCCCTTTGTTACAAAGTATTTAAATAAATTTTTTTTTTATGCATGAATTTAAAATAATTTCAGATTTTATAAATTTTTTTAAATTAAAAAATAATATTTGATATATATATAATATACTAATAAAATAAAAATATAAATAAAATTCAATCAAAAAAAAAAATAATTTATAAATAATATTAAAATTAATATATTTAATATTATTTATATTTTTTTTTATAATTTATTATGCCATTAAAAAATAATTAATTTTAAATTTAAGTCAAATATGACAAAATTGTTATAACAACATCTGAATTAAATCCTATAGTTTCTTGATGACTATGAGGATGAAATACTATTGTTGTTAATATATTATACATATCATTAATATATTTTGAATGCCCTTCTTGATATATTATTAATATATTAGGTAAATCATTTAAACAATTAATTTGTAATAAATTATTTAAATTAAAATTTATATCTAATATATCGGCCGAAATTTTCTTTTCTAATAACATAATTTCATTTAAAATATTAAATGATTTTTGAATACTGTTTTCATATTTTAATTTATTTAAAAATATAATATCCCAATTTTGGTCAATACCTTGGTTTAAAAATTGTTCTAAGTAAGCGTAACCGTTTGCGGTTACATCATCTACGTTCATAAAAACTTCTATATCTATATCATAATTACTATTAATTAAATATTGATTTAAAGCATTAATATTTTCATTAAAAAAATAATTAAATAAATGATCTATCTGTATATCATCTATATTTAAAAAGTCAAACTCAACTAAATTATCATCTTCTATTATTACATCATTAAATGTTTCCTCAAATCTATATGTTGTCATACCTATTGAGTCAAAATCTGGAATAATATCATCTGTAGTACAATTAAAATAACTATTTAAATTACTTAAATCTAAAATACTTAACTGTTCTATATCTAAATCTTTAGTTCGTGCTAAATTCAAAATATCTTGATAAGACGGAGCACTAACCAACTACCATATCTATAGTACCATCAATATCATACTAATTTTTCAAAACAAGTTTTTTTAAAATTATGATGCAGTGATTGAAATTGAATTAATTTTAAGCTTTCTGCTTTTTGTTACAATAGAATACATATTATTAAAAAATAAATATTTCAGTTAAAAATAATTTTTTATAAAAATACAGACGATTCTGTAGATAAGAAATGAAAAAAAATTCATTACAGACATTTTAAGAAAAAAAAAAAATAAAATATTTCAATTAAAAAATAAATTTTTATAAAAATACAGATGATTCTGTAGATAAGAAAATGAAAAAAAAATTCATTATAGACTTTTTAAATAAAATTAATAAATAAATATTAAAAATATAAAATTAATAGCATTAATATATATAGATATTAATAAAAAATTAAAAAAAAATTAAACTTAAAAAAATTAATAATGAATAAAGATATATAAAACCTGTCTGTAATGAAGTTATTTTTTTACTCCAATTTGAAAATAAAAATAATAAACCATAAGGTCCAAAAAATTCAATAATACCTTTATCTATTAATTTATAAGTAGTATTATAACTTATTTGTAATATATTTTGATTAATAAATTCATAATAAATTTTATCAAAAAACCATTTTTTATTTAAAAAATTATAAAAAAATAAACCCAATTTAGATATTTTAAATTTATAAAAAAGTTTAAAATTAAAATGATATAAAATAAAAGCTAAAAATAAACCAAATAAACTAAAAATAACAGGTAATAGTTTTATAAAAGTAGGTAAAAATTCGGCATCAATCATTTGTATATTTTGTGGATTTATATAAATAGCATTATTCCAAAAATGTGTACCTAAACCTATAAACATATCTTTTGTTAAATAACCTATAAAAATACTTCCTAAAGCTAAAATACCTAAAGGTAAAGCCATTCTTAATGGAGCATCATGTGCATGTAATATTATATTTTTATGTGCATTAGTTTCACTTAAAAAAGTAAAATACAATAATCGTGTAGAATAAAAAGCAGTAAAACTTGCACCAATAGTTCCTAACCAATAAGCAAAATGGCCTATTTCATTAAAACTAGCGAAAGCAATTTCTAAAATAACATCTTTTGAATAAAAACCTGTTAAAAAAGGAAAACCCATTAAAGCTAAAGAACCTATTAAAAACATAGTATAAGTATATGGTAAAATACGTCTTAATCCACCCATTTTTCTAATATCTTGCTCATCACCCATAGCATGAATAACTGAACCAGCACCTAAAAATAATAACGCTTTAAAACAAGCATGATTTGATAAATGAAAAACACCTAAAGAATAATTAGATAAACCACATGCAAAAAACATATATCCTAATTGACTACAAGTTGAATATGCAATTATTTTTTTCATATCATTTTGAACTAAACCTACAGTACTTGCAAAAAAAGCAGTTAAAGCTCCAATTATTGTTATAATTTTTAAAGTTAAAACAGAATATTCAAAAATTGGTGAACATCTTGCAACTAAATAAACACCAGCAGTAACCATTGTAGCTGCATGTATTAATGCTGATACTGGAGTAGGTCCTTCCATAGCATCCGGTAACCATATATGTAAAAAAATTTGAGCTGATTTACCCATAGCACCTATAAATATTAATATACACATTATATCAATAATAGTCCAATTATAATTTAAAAATAAAAAAGTATATTTTTGTAAAATAGAAATTGTTGCAAAAGCACTAAAATATTCTACAGTTTTTAAATTTGTAAATAATACTAAAATACCTAAAATTAAAATTAAATCGCTTATTCTATTAACAATCATTGCTTTTATGGCAGCTTTATTAGCTTGTAAACGAGTAAACCAAAAATTAATTAATAAATAAGAACATAAACCTACACCTTCCCAACCAACAAACATTAAAATAAAATTATCACCAGTAACTAAAATTACCATAAAAAAAGTAAATAAAGATAAATATGACATAAATCTTGATAAATGTGGATCATGGCCCATATATTCACTTGAATATAAATGTACTAACATAGAAACACCTGTAACAACAGTTAACATTACATAAGTTAATGTATCAAAAAAAAAAGCCCAATTACAATAAAAAAGTCCACTAGAAATCCAAGTAGTAACAATTAAATGTGTATTTAATGCAAAAGTCATTGAATTATTAAACATGACTAAAGATAATATAAAAGTTAAAAAAACACTAAGAGTTGTAATAACAGCAGACCCTTTATTACCAATCCATTTTCCAAAAAGACCTCCAAAAACAGCTCCTAATAAAGGTAAAAAAATAATAGATAAAGAAAACATAAAAATATTAATTAAAAAATAAATTATAAAGATAAAATATGAATTTTATATATTGAAATATTACCGTGAATATTAAAAAATAAAACCATTAAAGCTAAACCAATAGCTGATTCAGCAGAAGCTACAGTTAAAATTATTAGAGAAAATATTTGTCCCATTATATCATCTAAAAAAACAGAAAAATATATAAAATTTAGATTTATTGATAATAAAACTAATTCAATTGACATAAGTATAATAAGAATATTTTGTCTATTTAGTATAATACCTAATAAACCAAGACAAAATAAAATAAAATTAATTAAAATATTGTTAAATAAAAACATTTGATAATATAAATTTATTTTATTATAGTAAAATAATAAAATAAATAAGTAGTTTACGTTATATATTAAATCAACCAATTAAAACTTAATAAAATACTACAAGTTAATATAAACCAACCTAAAGTAAATGGTAAAAAAACTTTCCAACCTAAGCGCATTAATTGATCATAACGATATCTAGGTAAAATAGCACGAGCTAAAACAAATAAAATAACAAAAAAAGAAACTTTAATACCAAACCAAAAAGGGCCCGGAATAAAATTTAAATAAAAAGGAGCTAACCAACCTCCTAAAAATAAAATAGTATTTAAACTACTCATTAATAACATATTAGCATACTCACCTAAAAAAAATAAAGCAAAACCCATTGCTGAATATTCTACATTATATCCAGAAACTAATTCAGCTTCAGCTTCAGGTAGATCAAAAGGGTGTCTATTTGTTTCAGCTAAAGATGATATAAAAAATATAATAAAAATTGGAAATAATGGTATACAATACCAAATTTTTTCTTGTGCTAAAATTATATCAATTAGATTTAAAGATTTTGTACATACAATTACAGATAATATTGAAAATCCAATAGTTAATTCATAAGAAACCATTTGAGCAGAAGATCTTAAAGCACCTAAAAAAGCATATTTTGAATTACTTGACCAACCAGCAATAATAATACCATATACTCCTAATGAAGAAATTGCTAATAAATATAAAACACCTATATTTAATTCAGCATATGACATACCTTTACCAAAAGGTATAACCACCCAACTTAATAAACTTAAAAAAAAAGTTAAAATAGGTGCAAAAATAAAAAGAACCACATCACAATTACTAGGTAAAACTGTTTCTTTAACAAAAAGTTTTAACCCATCAGCTAATGGTTGTAATAAACCAAAAGTACCAACAACATTTGGACCTTTACGTCGTTGAATTGAAGATAATATCTTCCTTTCGGCTAGAGTGAAGTAAGCTATGGAAATCAATAGCGGAATAATTAAGGCAATAGTTTTAAGTATTATATTAAACATAAATTAAACTGATTAAATAAAAATAATATTATTTTTATCTTTAATAATAAATTTTATATTATTTTTTATTCAGAAAATATTTTAAAAATTAAATAATAAATTTTATTATTTAATTTTTAAAATTTGTATTTTTTTTTAAAATAATTTTAGATTGTATTAATATTTTTGAATGATTTTCTAAAATATTATCAATATATAATTTTTTTTTGATTTTAAACATATTATATTTTTTTATTTGTTTTAATTGTAAATTATTTTTTTTATAAAAATTAATAATATTTAATTTATTTTTAAATAAATATGAATAAATATTCTCAAAATTTAAATAATTATTTTTTTTTAAATTTAATTGATTTTTTTTTTTTATAAAAATATATAAATATTTAAAAATATTATTATCTGATTTTTGAGATGATTTTAATTTTAATATTTTATTATTTTTTTGAATAAAACCTTCTGTATTCAAATAAATACCTTCTTTTTCTAAAAAAGTTAATCCAGGTAAAACTATATTAGATTTTTGAGCATCTAAATTAAAATGATGACCTTGATAAATTATAAAATTATTTTCATTAAAAATATCATTTTTAATTGTTTTTATAAAATCAGTATTATATAAATAAAAAAAATTACTTTTAATATTTTCAAAATTATATTTTTTATTAAAAATTTCTAAAAAATTTAAATATGAGCTTTGGGTATGTAAAATATTAAAATTTTTTTTATTTAAAAAAGATAAATTATTAAATTGATTTATTATTGCAGAACTTTCTTTATATTGATTAAAAAAATTTGATCCAATAATTATACATGGATTTTTTGCTTTTTTTAATTCTTTACAAAATTTATGTTTTCCTTCAATTATTTTAAATAAAGTATTAATATTTAATCCTAAATTTTCTGTAGGATAAGTATAATCATATTTAGGTCCTATTGTTGCTATTTTAAAGTTACCTTTTTGTAAACGGTTAATTAAATGTATATTTAAAATTGATCCTTCATTTCTAATATCACTATTTAATATTAAACATAAATCAGAATTTTCAATATTTTTTAATGAATTATTAAATAAAAAATTATTTGAAATATCATTATTAAAAATATTTTCATTTTTATTTGGATATAAATAAGAAATATTATTAATTCCTAATTGATTAAAATTTTTTTTTAAAGTAAATTGTGATTCAATATCAGTTAAATTACCTACTACACCTTGTATAGTATGACTATCATATTGTAACATTTTTTTATTAATATTCTCAAAAACTTCTAACCAAGTTAATTCAATAAAACCTTGAGGAGTTTTTAATAAAGGTTTTGTTATCCTTTGATATTTTAAACTATCAAAAAAAAAACGAGTTTTATTATTGATCCATTCTTTATTAATATTCACATTAGTTTTAGGTAAAATACGAACAATATTATTTTTTAAAGTATCAATAATTATATTTGAACCGATAGCATCCATTATATCAACACCTTCTTTTTTAGTTAATTCCCAAGCACGAGCTTTAAAAGCATAAGGTTTTGAAGTTAAGGCACCTACTGGACATAAATCAATTAAATTACCTGAAAATTCAGAATAAAAAATATTTTTATCATAAAAATTTATTTCAGTTGCATTTCCTCTCCCTGTTGTACCAAAAAAATCTGTTCTACAAATTTCATCAGAAAAACGTACACAACGAGTACAATGAATACATCTTGTCATAATTGTTTTTATAAAAGGACCTATATTTTTATCTTCAACGCTTCTTTTTTTTTTATAAAAAAATCGACTTTTATCCCCACCAAAAATTAATGTTTGATCTTGTAAATCACATTCTGAAGCCTGATCACATATAGGACAATCTAATGGATGATTAATTAAAATAAACTCTAAAACACTTTCACGAGCTTTTTGAACTAAAGGAGTATTTGTAAAAATTTCCATATTTGGCATAACAGGCATTGCACATGAAGCTACGGGTTTAGGTGAATTTTTTATTTCAACTAAACACATACGACAATTTCCAGCAATTTTTAAATTTTCTTGAAAACAAAATTTTGGTATTTGAATATTTAATGAATTACATGCTTGTAAAACAGTAATATTTTTTTTAACATTAAGTTTAACACCATTAATAATAATAGGTATCAT